TAACGAACGGTATCAAAAACCATTTTTATGTAGACACAAGAAAGAAATGTGGAAAATTCTTTTCTTGTGTCAAAGAAAAGACTAAGAATAAGAAGGTGAATAATCCTTTATTTTCTATTCTCCACTTACTTATCTTATGTTTAGTATCCAGTGAAATTTTAGATTTTATTCTGTTAGAATAGAAAATGATTAATCCATTCCATGACATTTCAATCTTACAAGAGTGACATAGTGACGCCGCTCGAATTTGTCTTGAAAAAAAAAAGAAAGGATAAAGTAAAATAATCTTCTTCACAATATACATACTATGACTAGGAATGCGGTACAAATAATTCCCGACATCTACATCCGGAATAGAAACAAAGAAAAAGCTTTTCATAATTTTTGATCATACATAATTCAATTACCAAAACAAGAATTTGATTCTTTTTACGAACTTGATTTGATATTGGAAATCCACGAATCTAGAAATTCATTTCGGACAATTGAACCTTCTCAAACTGTTTCTTCTTAAGAACCAAAAATATTTGTGCTAAAATAACAGATGCCAAGAAGAACAAAAGACCTTGGACACGAAATGGATCTTGAAGTACTATTTCTGCATCCCCTTGACCAAATCCACCCACATTAGGATTACTCGTTAATGGCTGATCAAGTTTGATAAATTCGCCCTCAGAAACAAGAAGTTCTGGACCTGGGGGGATAATATCAACCACTTGACGTCCATCTGACGCATCCGCTATAGTTATTTCGTACCCCCCTTTTTCTTTTCGTATGATTTTACTTACTACACCAGCCGCTGTAGCATTATAAACTGTATTATTACTCTTGCTCCCATCGGGATAAATCTGACCCCTTCCTCTGTTCCCGCCTACATATATGGGATATTTTAAGAAGTGAACATCTTTATTAGTAGCGGGGTCCGGGGAAAGAATAGGAAAGGTGATTTCACTATATTTCTGACCAGAAAGAGGCCCTATCACAAGAATATTTTTTTTAGTGGGGCGATAGCTCTGAAAAGACAGATTGCCTATCTTTTCTTTCATCTCGGGCGAAATACGACTGGGGGGGGCTAATTCAAATCCCTCAGGTAAAATAAGAACAGCCCCCACATTCAAACCCCCCTTTTTACCATTAGCAAGAACTTGTTTAACTTGCGTATCATAAGGAATTCGAACAACTGCTTCAAATACAGTATCAGGAAGTACCGCTTGTGGAACCTCAATATCCACGGGCTTATTAGCTAAATGGCAATTGGCACATACAATACGCCCGGTCGCTTCTCGTGGATTTTCATAACCCTGCTGTGCAAAAATGGGATACGCATTTGAAATGGATGTCCGAGTTATGATATATATCATCAGCGATACGGAAATAGATCGAATAATCTCTTTCCTTATCCAAGAAAAGGTGTTTTTAGTTTGCATGGTCCAAGTCCAAACATTAATCCCGAAAATTTCTACAATAAAATTAGGTAGGTCGCTTGTATAGTTCCCTATCCACAATTCTGCTATTTACTTTACTGAAATAATTTTACTGGAATATAGGAGGAGTAGGAGAAATCCCTGTAGGGTCGAAAGAGTAAGTACGTCTTTAAATTAAATTAAAATGCTTTACTTATGTACCTTATGTACAAAGTAACAAATATTATAGTTGGATCAGTCATTCATTGAATGATAAATCACTACAAGTGATGGAGATACACGATTTAAATAACGGAAGATCCAATATTTAAAAATTGTATCCAGAATGACTGGAAAAGTGGAAACAAGACCAGATATAATTTGATCGTTGTGAGCAAATCCAAAATCTTTGTAGACATAGCCAATCATTAGTTCCCAACCATGGGGCGAATGGAATCCGAGACATAAATCAGTTAATAAAAGAATAGAAAAAGCTTTTATTGTGTCACTTAAGTTATATAGGAATTCTTGAACCCAAGAGTTAAGAATAGCAAGTTCTTCATTACCCAGAATAGAATAACCACTTAAAATAATGAAAGAGGTTATATTTGTCGATAAGTGCAAAATCATATGGATATGATCCTCATTGTGCATCTTGATCAATTGGATAGTTTCTTTGTGGATTCCTATACGAAGTGTTTGGAAATGTGTTTCCGGGTATTCTTTTATCATTTCGTCCAAGAGTAAGAGTTCTTCCAATTCTATGAATTTTTCTAGAATACTCTTTTCTTGAATATCAGTCAAAAAAGTTTCGGATTGCCTAGTATTCCACCAATTAGTAATCCAAGATTCAAGACTTTTATTAAATGAGAGAGAGATCCACCAGGGCAAAAATACTATAGATGTAAGATATAGAAGAGGAAGAAATGCTTTCTTTTTTGCCATTTTTTCATCATTGAATTGTTAATGAACCCACCTCATTCGTTGAATCTATGTGATCTACTATTTCTATTAACCCTAAGTTCTATTCCAAGGCATCGGACCCATGAATCTATTCCCTCTTTTTTATTTGTGATTCAGTAGTTAGTCCTTGAATTTAGAAAGAATATAGAAATAGAATAAGAGCTCGCTTCGAATGAAGAAATAAGAAAAAATCTTGTTTCCAAATACCTCAATTGAATTGATCAAATTCGAAGCCCCTTTTCAATGAATGCTTGAAAGAACCAATTCAAGCAAGTAACGAATATTATTCGGATTTTAAGCCAAAAGAACTCCCTTTGTCCTTTCTATCAAAAAAGACAATCTTTCGAAAAAAAAAAATGGTCGGCTACCCACAGTTATAGTCCAGGAAAAATGGAGAGAGATTTAGGAAGAATATTGCGATCTAATGATCACAAATTCAAAACCTAATCCTAATGATCAAAAATGAGTGGCAAAACAAGACAGAAAAATTATCCTTATAAGAGATCCAAGCAATCCTTTGCCATTAATCATTAAGAAACACAAAACAAAAGAAACGAAAAAAAAGAAAGGTCGATTGACAAAAGAAAGGAGAGAGAATTTACAAGATATTATCTATTTGTATCTAACCTATCAATTCATATTGAAAATAAAAAGAGAAATTCTTTATTCCGAAATGTTTTGATATACGAGATGAATCTATTATTTTATTTCGATTTGTTACTTTTACTTGTTTTTTACTGAATTGAGTTGAGTGGATTTCCATACGCATAAATTCTTTTTATGCGGACAAAAAAATTTCGTTTTATGGATGTTCCATATACGTCTACTTTGGCTCGAATGAACGTTCTGAAAAAACTTTTTTAAGCTATGGTATGCTAAAGAAAGAACAGAGAATTCTTGAATTTTTTCCCTGCCGCTGGGAAAGAATTTATTCTTCAGTTCAAGTTCATTTCAAAATACTTCAATCGGTACGCGCAAGAAATAAGCCAATTCGGCGGCTTTTTGCTCAATTTCGCGCGGAGTCAAATTCTCATCAGTACGCGTCAAGGGAACGGCCCCCCGTCCTTTGATTTCCATATAAAGGACACGACGAGCATAAATACCCTCTTTAACTTCTATTCGGATGGACTGAATATCTTTCATACGAAATCGTATGAAGATGCGACGCTTTTTTCCAGGAAATCCCCAACGAAAAATACACACTATTCCTTCTTTTCTATCGAATCGATCATAGCCACTACCTACATTCCACGAAATTGTGCACCACAAATAGGAACTAATAAAGAGACCTGCGATACCGTAGAAAGACATCACGATCCCTTGTGGAAAAAAAAGAATTTGTTGAGACGGAACTAAAGATATCAAATTCTTACCGAGATAACTGGAAGTTCCAACTAATACAAATCCTAATGAACCTAAAAAAAGAATAAAGGCCCAGCAGAAATTACTTATTTTTCGAGACCCCACTATAAGTTCTATCCATATATGTTCTGATCGCCAACTCATACTAGATCCAGTTGCATTTTATTGGAATTGAGAAAATAGTCCAAATGAATTTGACTTTCCTTATTTTTGTTTCCGAAGTAACTCTCATCAACTAGCACCATTCGGATGTAACCCTTTAGGAGTAATTCATCTAATTGATTAGATCAAATTGGTTAGGTCTAAAATAAGAATATCCCATCTCCTATAGATATCCACATATAAATACATTGACTTTCCATATCATACATCCACCTCGATTCCGATCTATTTGAAAATTTCTATAATTTATTTACCCATACATAAGAGCTATGTTCGGGCGAAACCGCCATATTCTACTAAATAGATATCTGTGTTATCTATATCTAAGTCTTGAAAAAAAAATAGATAAGATTTGTACCTATTGAATCTAAAAAATCTTGTTTTTTTGAACATGAAGAGATAAAGAAGCCATTGCAATTGCCGGAAATACTAGGCCCACTAAAGGAACAAAGATAGAGGGTAAGTTGTTAAGAGTTGTCATAGAATGGGTACCTCGATTTAATATTTGTACCTGTTATTGTTAGAAAGATATCTTAGAATAATTATAATTCGTATATAATTATATTGAGTATATCTAAGTGAGTATATATATTAAATAATAAGTGCAAGGAATGAATAACTAAATAAATGAGACTTATTCTTCTTTATCTTTCTACATGAAATATAGAAATATACGTATGATAATCTATTCTTGTCTTAAAATTAGAATTGAATTCTAATTTTTATTTAATTTGATTGAAAAAATAAAGAGTTTCTTACAAATTCCCGAAGAATTCGTTAGAATTCAATCCAACAACAGGATTCTTAGTAAAAATAGAGATTCTCGGAAGATATAGTAGAAAGAAACTCTATATCTATATTTTCTATATTTGAATTATATATACTATACATACAAAGCAAGAAGGAAAGATGACCTTCGTTTTATTTTATTTGCCTTGCCCAATTTGAATTTCGAAGAAGGAACCATTTTTTTTTTTATCTTGTTGATAGAGGTTTCCTAATTAATAATCAGTAATATCGGTAAAAAAAAAAGAATTATCCGCATGATTCTTTATACAATTTACAATTAAATATTATGTCACCAAAGAAAAAAGAAATTCTTCCTTCGAA